ACGAGTTTATAAAGAGAATTGAGGCTCTAGACGCGGGATTTCTTTTTCTAGATATACTCGACAAAAGGACTCGGGTTTGTATTGAGAAAATGAACGAAACCTGTCTCTGCCTACCAAAAAGGTATGATCCTTTGTTGAATGGGCCCTCTCGTGGAAGAATCAAAAAGTTTAGAAAAGTAATCGAGGATCCCGAAGAAAAGGAGAAAAGCGAAGAAAAGGAGAAAAGCGAAGAAAAGGAGAAAAGCGAAGAAAAGGAGAAAAGCGAAGAAAAGGAGAAAAGCGAAGAAAAGGAGAAAAGCGAAGAAAAGGCACCGAAAAGCAAAGAACAGGAGAAAAGGGAAGAAGAGGCACGTCTACGCGAAGAAGCACGTCTACGCGAAGAAGCACGTCTACGCGAAGAAGCACGTCTAAGCGAAGAAAGGGCACTTCTTCAATTGGGTGAATTTCGTGAAAAAGTCTACAATGTAATTAAATCTCGTAAATCTAGTGGAAGAAAAAAGAATGCAATGCAATCTCGTCGAAGAAAAAAGAATGCAATGCAATCTCGTGAAAAAGTCCAGAATGCAATGCAATCTCGTCGAAGAAAAAAAAATGGAACTACAAAATCTCGTGAAAGAATCGACGATGGAACTACAAAATCTCGTGAAAGAATCGACGATGAACCTACAGAATCTCAACTTAAGCAAATCCTTGCTCTAAATCAAATTCATGAGACCCTTTTGCCAGGTTTCATTTTCGAGTCCCCAAAATTTGAAGAGAGAATGTTCGCGATACTAAAAAGTAAAACACTAAAACTAAGAGCAGAGGGAAAATTATATTATAATCCTTTGGCAAAATTTTTTTCTAAGCCTTGGGAAAAAGGGGGGGGAGGCATTGATTGGAACCAGCGAAAACTAAAAAAGCTAAAGCAACTAAGGACTTATAAAGTGGGAGAAAGTGTGGGACGAGCGCACATCAGTCAACGCGTCCCTCGCTGGTCATACGTATTACTCCGCGAGGTCGCATACGACCTGGGCGAACCCTTTGTGACCAAGCGGGGAGATAATGAGTGCTTTGATATTATATCAGCACAATACAAATATGAAATTATTTTGAATCAGGATACTCAAAATTTACTTATCAAAAATCTTTCTAAAGATAGTAATAAGATTGATCCGGAGATTGCTAAAGAGATTAATGAGAAGGTTAAGAAGGATTTGATCAAGAGTGGGGGAGACCCTTATAGTATTGACTTTGAGAAAAGCCTTGCTCATGTTCACGTTGGCAGCCTCATCACCAATATCGAGTGGAAAACCGAGAATAAGGACGTGTGGAGGACCTCCTTGAGAGCGGTGCGCGACCAATTTTGGCATCAGGATGACATCAAAGGTGTTGCGAGCGTCCTAAGGCGTAAAAACGGAGTTGTTGTAAGACAGATTGAAATGTTTCCGCATTCCCCTCTTTTTTTGGGCTTCTTAAAAAGTACACTGTCTAGTTCTTTTAGGGTAGTGAAACCCCTTGTTTTGAAAATGCAAAATTTGCTGCATAGGTTTGGAATCAAAAAGGGGGACCTTTTCACTCTTAAGGGACCTAAGAAAGAACAGACAAAAACAAAAAGGAAGACAAAAAGGAAGATAGACGAAAAAAAAAGCAAAGCATTGAAAGAACGGAAAAAATTGAAAAGAATCAAAAAAGAGAAAATCGAACTAGACCCCGAAGAAGAGCTGTTCCGGATGGATGGAATAGATGCATGGAATGAGCTTTATTATGGGCTAGGAGTAAGAGGTATCGTATTAATTTTTAACTCCTATTTTAGAAGATATATTGCATTGCCTTTAGCGATAATAGCTAAAAATATTGGTCGTATCTTATTTTTGCAGCAGCCCGAGTGGGCTGAGGATAGAAAGGACTGGGAAAACGAGACTCATCTTTTATGCAACGATGACGGTTTTGCTATAGGCGTCATATCCATCAGCAACTTTCCGGAGGAGTGGTGGGAATACGGTCTTCAGGTCAAAGTTTTATGGCCTTTAGAGTTGAAACCTTGGCACACAGCGGATGATAGACAAAGGATAACCAACGATTATGCTTTTATAAGGTCTTTCTGGGGACTAGCTGACTATCCTTGGGGTGGTGCCCGACCCAACCGTTCCTTTTCCATTTTTTGGGGGCCCATTTTTAACGAACTAGGCAAAAAAAGTCAAAGATTAGCAGCAGAAAAATTGGAAGGGAGCGCCTTTCGACTTATAAGAAGCGTTTTCAACCAAAAAATAAAGAAAAATTTTGTTAGAGTTCTAGGAAACCCAAAAGAAAGCATAAAACGGCTTAAAGAAAGCATAAAACGGCTTAAAGAAAGGGTTCTAGTTCTAAAAAGCACAATTTTGAAAATAATAAAAAAAAATACAAGATTGAAAGGGCTAGGAGTAGATGAATCGAGTGAAACTCAAAAAGAAAAAGATTCTATAATCAGCAATGAGATAATTCATGAATCATTTAGTCAAATTCGATCTACAGCTTCTACAAATTCAGAAGAAAAAATACAAAATCTGATTAATAGAACAAGCACAATCAAAAATCAAATAGAAAGAATTACAAAAGAAAAAAAAAAAGTAACTCCAGGACTAAATAATAGTCCTAACAACAAAAAGCAAAATAATAATGTAGAATCACCAAAAAATATTTGGAAAATTGTAAAAAGAAGAAATGTTCGATTAATAAGTAAATGGAATTATTTTCAAAAAATTTTCATTGAAAAAATATACAAAATATACCTAGATATCTTTCTATGTATCATTAAGATTCCTAGAATCAATTTAACAAAAAATTTTTTTGAGAAAGACATTTCCAATACTGAAACAAATCAAAAAAGAATTACCTTTAGTTCGACTATAAAAAATATAAATAAGCGGAAGTCACAGATTGTTCCGAAATTTGCTTCCTTGCCAAATTTATCTTCCCTGTCACAAGCATATGTATTTTACAAATTATCACAAACCCTAGTTAGTGATAAGTTAAGATCTGTTCTTCAATATCGCGGAACGTCTTTTTTTCTTAAGACTGCAATAAAGGATTCTTTTGAAAGACAGGGAATATTTCATTCCGAATTAAAGCATAAGAAACTTCGAAATTTTGGAACGAATCCATGGAAAAACTGGTTAAGAGGTCAGTCTCAATACAATTTATCTAAGGTTCATTGGGAGCGAGTAGGCGCACAAACCTGGCGAAATAAAGTCAACCGACGCCATACGCCTCAAAATAACGATTTAAATAAAGGAGATTCATATGAAAAAGACCCATTACTTCATTCCAAAAAACAAGATGATTCTGAAGTATATTCATTAGTAAGAAATCAAAAAACTAAGTTTAAGAAAAACTATAAATATGATCTTTTAGCATATAAATACATTTCTTCTGAAACTAAGAAGGACTCCTCTATTTCTAAATTGCCATTACAAGTAAATAAGAGCCAAGAGATCGACTTATTTGATATACCAGAGGAGATTGTTTTCAAGACTTATTTCAAGGATTGTATACTAGACAAGAAGTTTCTAGACAAGCTTTATCGAGACAATACTTATCTACACAATTATCTAGACAATACTTATGTAGACAAGGATTATCACAAGGATTATCTAGACAAGAGTTTTCTAGACAAGGTTTATTTCAAGGATTCTCTAGACCAGCTTTATCTAGAAAAGGATTATTACAAGGATTATCTAGACGAGGTTTATCTAGACAAGAATTCTCTAGACAATTATCTAGACAAGGTTTATATGTCTCTGAAAAAAATGCGAAAGAAAAAACCTGAAAGAAAATATATGGACTTTGATTGGAAGTTTTTCGAAAAATATCTAGTCAATTTGGAGGCTGGGAAAAAGATCGACCCTAACCATAATACAAATACTAAGATTGAGACTAAGAATTCTAAAATAATTGAGAATGAGAATTCTGAAATAATTGAGAATGAGAATAGAGGTCTTATTTATGATATCGTTCCAAAAATGCTCTTGGATCCAGAAATCGAAAAGGATCCAGAACTCAAAGAAGATCCAGAACTCAAAGAAAATCCAGAAATCAAAGAAGACAAAAAAAGCTTTTTTAATTGGATGGGAATGAATGAAGAAATCTTAAAGGCACCCAGAGCGAATTCGAATGAGGAAGATTCGAATCAGGAAGATTGGTTCTTCCCAGAATTTCTGCTACGTAAGAGGACATATCAAATGAACCCGTGGCTTAGACCTATGAAGTTACTTCTTTTAAATTTCAAAGGAAAAGAAGAAGAAGTTAGTCAAGGAAAAGCAAATGTTAGTCAAGGAAAAGCAACTAAAGGAAAAGCAAATGTTAGTCAAAACATCGAAGACATCGACATCGAAGACATCCAAGAAGTTATTAGAGAAGATTATGAAAAAGGGTTCAGTAAAAAAAAAACACAATACCGGAGTGACTCGCCGAGGCTAGTAGATTTCGTTGACCTTCAAGCGAAGTATTTGGGTTTTAGCATCCACACCGAGCGACTAGTTGAGGAGGATATGCTCGAGCGGCTGAGCTTAATGCAGATGGTGGGTAACACAAAAGGGCGTTTACAAAGTAAACGAAGGCTTTTAGCCTATTTGAAAATGGGAGATCTGCCGCTAGACAGAATTGTCAGTCATTATTCGAAGGAGTCTACTCTGTTTAGCTGGGCGGAATTTGGTTTGATGAAGTTCCAACCCCTATTAACTTCGTCTATAAAAGATCTGGAAGAATTTATTATGTATCAAGCCATAGGTATTTCATTAGTTCATAAGAGTAAGCAACAAACTAATCAAAGATACGGAAAACAAAAAGATGTTGATAAGGATCATTTTGATTTGCTTGTTCCTGAAATGATTTTATCGTCTAGACGGCGTAGAGAATTGAGAATTCTCAATTCTTTAAATTTGAATTTCAAGAATAGGAATGGTGTGGATAGAAATCCAGTATTTTGCAAGGAGAACAACATAAAAAGCTGGGGTCAATTTTTGGATGAAAGTAAACACCTT